CAAGCCAGGGAGAGGTCTTTTTTTATTTTATTTATATAAATCCCCTTCACCACCTACACTACTTGAGAAGAAAGAAAGACCACTGCCTCACTCAGAAAGCAAGAGAAATTCAAATATCAAATAGATAGGGCGCCGGAGCTAACGTTCCTTGGGAATAGCAATTATCTGCTTCCTGAATAGAAAAGACAGGGAGACCTATTCTCCATTCATCACCAGAGAAAGATTTCATCTTCCAATTCATAAATGATGAACCACTTATAGTTTATAAAGGCAGCTCTATTTAATCTGATAAGGACGAATAATGTGTCTTGTCATGTTTTGTCCTTTAGCCATCTCACTTTCTCTGGGCTACTATTTATAGTCGTGTTTACCAGCTCATATGTAGCTTCCGAAATTAGGCTATCAACTAACTTATTATGATGTATCGCTGCATACTTATCTAGTGCGGCCTGTTCATGTTCACGCCTCCGCTGCAATTTCTTCTGTTGGAGTAAGGCCATGGAATTAAGGAAAGGGCTTATCTGCGGTTGCCGCTCTTGTCTTATCTGCCCTTGTCGTTCTTAGAGTAAGCGCTGCAAAGTCAGTAGTAGTAGTACTAGGTGACTTGACCTTCTTCGAATGGGATTTGGATTTCCTACGCCCACGCCCACGACAAAGGAAGGGGCAATCAAGCCTTTTGAAACTAGTTCAAATAGCCCTAGCTAGATGACAGCCCAATGGAAGCCCCTAAGCTAAGGAGTGTAGGCTTGCTTCGCATAGGCTACACAAGCCAGGGAAATCAAGGAAAAAGAACAGATGAGCCCTTGCCTATACCAGAGAGACTTGTGAGATCGATAGAGAGAACGAGGCCAGGGGAAGAGAGCCATTCTTTATAAGAGAACGGGAATAAGGAAAAAAGATAGCACTTAGGAGAGGGTTACTACTATAGAATAAGATAAGAACTATCAATGTCTTTCACACTGGGATTCTCACTTTTCGAAGTCTCACAGCCTAGATTTCTCTTTTTAAAATCGATGTATTTTTTTTTCTTTTCTTCTTGACAACGGGGACTATATTTGACAGCCATTCCGTGTAACGGATTGGCCTGATGAATTTCGCGTTCAAGAGGCGCTCGATTTCTTCTTTCACCTTTGCTGTGATCTCGGGAGACATCCGCCTGGGCTGGGCGGTTGCTTGTAAGGTTTGAAGCCTTGCTTGATCGGTAACTGGTGTTCGACCAGATTCCTATCAAGGCCAGGCATTTCTGAATACTCCCAAGCAAAGCCGTCTTTGTATTCTTGCAAAAGATTTATACAATTGCTTTGGCCATTTCACTAGATAGGTTCTTACTTACATATGTGGGCCGAGGTTCTGCTTCTGCCTCTAGGTTTACTTCGATCACATCATCCTGAACTTTTGATCGTATGTCGTCCAGCTTTGCTAGTGCTGTGGGTGTAAGTCTTATAATGTCAGCTCTCTTGAAGGCCAATCGATCTCTGCTTGATTGGCCGTAACTGCATGATCGATCTCACGAAGATTCCCATGTAGATCTATGAAACTACAGCCGAACCAAATGCTTTCTTCTGAATTCTAAAGGTCGTTCGGCTCCATACCAGTGACGCATCACTGACTTGTTTGTGTCGTCGAGGCCCGATCGACAGGTGTCTTCGGCGGGGCTCAATAGCGGCGATCGGTCGATCAGACCGAACAACCTGTGGAATCGTTACTTGAATATCGCCCTTCTCATAGTAATAAACATCAGCGTAGACTTTCGCTGCGTTGGCTTCGTATTCAAAGGGCCTTGGGTCCGCAGGGAAAACTGGAACCTGATTGTTGTGCCATAGCATGATACACTGGTTGAGGCTCGATGGCACACACATGTTCCTGTGTATTCATTCTCTTCTCAAGAGTACGTTGTACTGTACTGGGGCGTCGATCACATAAAACTTTGTCAGGCTTCTGTAATCGCCGATCTGGACCTCTAAGGGAATGGAAGAGCTTTTGTTTTGGCTATCATTGAAGCCATATATTACAATATAGCTCTATTCTCTATTTCTTTCTTCCGAGCTTTTTTACTGTCTGAACGAGGACGATATTGACTGCAGCTCCATTTTCGATCAATACTTTTTCTTAAGGATCGTTTTCCAAGCTTGCTTTCATATAGAGTGGTCTGAGGTGGCTTGGAGGTGGGTCTGTAGAAGGGAGCCTCTGGCTTCGTCGTACCCTGCCTACTCCTCTTTCACTGGCTTCTACTTGTCTTTTACTGGCTTATTTGTACCCAGATACATGATGAAACTCCCCTCGGCCAATCGTCACTTGCCAGCTCCGTCCTAGCTTAGAAAAAAGATGTTTGGCTGAACCCCTATCTCTTGATTGATCTGACGCTTGCTTTTTCCCAGTCAAGAAGTACCCTTTAAAGCTCTGTAAGTACAGTCACCAGTACAGCACTAGCTCTTACAGCAAACAGCAATAGCTACCTTTACAGCTTGCTCTGTCAGTCCACTAGCAATACACCAGTACAGTAAGTCAGTACAGCACTAGCAATAGCTTTTTTCAGTACAATGAGTCAAGTCAGGTGTTAATCTTTATTACATAACCTTAAAGAATTTGTACAAACAAACAAGAAAGACACGCGAGTAATATGATTATCAAGATCTTGATTCTACTTCTTGAATCTTGGAATCTTTGATCTTGATGGAATGCGTGCTGATAGGATGAGATGGGATGGTCTCGTGGATCACACGTGGAGATGAGAGCCTCATCCAACGTTGGGGAGACATCCACACGAGTTTAGGCTTGTGGAGGTGGGTCTTTCCCTAAGGTGACGAGTTCCCTATCTAGTCCCTGTGAGTTGAGCGTCTCTTTCATGTTCCTAGACTGCCAGGTTACGTTACCAATGTGTGGGGAATCCCTAAATATTAGGTTGGGTATACCTCTGGGGGCGTTGGGGAACTTATCCAGAATGACCGATTCTTTTTTGACATTTGAAACCAAGAATACTTTTGTTGAAATGCTCTTAATCTATTAAGATAAAAATTATTTCAATAAGAAAGTACGTCAGTTATAACATATAACAGCAAGCTAAATAGACTTTCATTCATGAAAAGACTTTCTCTTCAAAAGAAGCGTTCCTTGCAACAATTGTTTGTTTGTAACTTTTTCTAAGAATTCATTGAATTTTTTTTGAATCGATTGATCGATCAACGGAAAGATTCCTACAGGGCTAATTGAGAGACAAGGACTCCAAAAACTATGGTTTGGCAGGGCTTGCTAATTCCTCGAATGAGTTCCAGGCTTGTTGACTCGAGTTTAAGCCCCTATTTCGAAAGGCCAATGATGCTTGCTACCTGGCTGGCAAATAAGCGAATAGTAGAGTTGTAGGTATTGCGCTTATTCGATTGCACGGTGGGAACAGCATTTATCCTCCTCATACAACTTGATGAACCCAGCCAAAAAAGGTGAGCGCCCCTACTAAACCTTATTGAAAAGGCCCCTGACTATACTATAGATAGGCTCGAAGCTATTTGACTTTGATTGCAGGGGCGCATTAGCGCTTTACTAATAACATAGAAAGGTTCTGGAAGAAAACCTACTCCTAACAAGTTGCTGAGTTCCGCTTTCGGGGCTACCTTACTTACCGACTTTAGGGCTTATGTAATATATAAAGAAGAGCCCTCTTAGGGCCTTTTTGTTTAAGGGCTGCTCGCCTTTTGAATAGAAGGAAGTGAGATAGCGGAGGTGATTTCGGTAAACCGATGCATGAGCTGAGGCTCCCATGTCCCGCCGACCCTCCGAAAAAGTCAGGTCGTAAAACGGCTCATAGGAAGTCAGAAGCAAGCAGAGTCAAACTCACATAAGCAGAAGAGAAGACACATTCATGAAAAGCGAGAAGCCGTGCCGTGAGAGAATGACCAAGTATTCATAGATCTGACTTACGGGTAAGAGTAGGAAAATCTATTAGTCCGTATCGTAAGTCTACTTGTTACAAACAAAAAGCGAACATCCCCATTCCAAAACATTCACATAGGTCCTCAAGCAGGCATCGAAAAGAGGACGAAAAGAGTCTATTTACTTTTTATTCCGGAATGTATCATGGCCCTATCTATTCATCTTTTTCTAAAAAAAAAAAAAAAGAGTTCCGCATCTCTCCGGGGCCCGGAGAACAAATAGGCGTGGGGAAGAGGGAGAGGTAGGGGGGCTCGTAGCCCTCCTCTCCCGTTGCTGTTCCCGGACCACCCATCCCTTCCTTCCCCTTCGCCCGGCCCGGTGAGGTCCGATGAGATCAGATCTCTCGAACGAAGTGAAGTGATAGGAAGAGAAGACTGCTGGCAGGAGATCTCTATTCATTACACCCTCTTGTATAGTAAGGGGAAAACGTTTGTTCCAAACCTGCGCACCAGCTGAAGAAAGGTGGAAGCTTACCTTATTATTAAGGGCAAAAAGGTTCTGGAAGAAAACCTACTCCTAACAAGTTGCTAGATCGAAGTAGGACATTCTCCATCCGCCCGCCAGCAGCAGAGAGGGTTCGATTCCCGTTATACGCGATGTGGCGAAAAAGACTGATTCAACGAGATATGCCTTGCCTGCATTAAGATTTAAAACTTGTCGTCTACTTCCAGGAAATGTTCGGAACAGAGAACTTACAATAATACAACGCCGCATTCTCCGAAAATTGAGGAACAAGAAAAGATCTATTAAGAAAAAGATTTATCCGAGAGAAAATCTTAACAGTTACATCCAATCACAAACTACACGAAAGTTGCCCCTTTTTCATGGGAATTTACCCATCACAAAGATGCACAGAGGAACAGAACGAACTTCATATATCCCTTTTCCACTCAATCCAGAAACAAGATTGGACGTTATTCCGGTTCGTCTCCATTTTTGTGAAACTTTTCCTCAAGCAAGGCAGCCGATAAGTCATCGAAAAGTTTGTGTGAATAATGGAATAGTAAACATTACTCATTTTAAAGTGTCCCACGGTGATATAATATCTTTTAAAGAAAATGACGCGAGAACCC